CCCGAGGGGTAATGAGAAGAATTATAGATAGAATGGATTGTTAATTATGCCTAGATCTCGGATAAATGGAAATTTTATTGATAAGACCTCTTCAATTGTAGCCAATATCTTATTACGAATAATTCCGACAACTTCAGGAGAAAAAGAGGCATTTACTTATTACAGAGATGGTGCGATTTGATTCTTTTTTCTTGTTTTTTTTTTAGCCCTCAGTCTTACGAGAAAGAGACATGGTTCGGGATAGAAAGAAATTATTGAAATAAGCCTACGCTTAGTGAAGGTGAAGTTTGGAGATAGAACAATTCCTTCTGTCGTGTATCCTCGATTGATGCAGCCTCAGATGCTTCAATTGTCAATTTTAGTATTGAGCGAAAGGTTACGCCTATAGGTTAGGTTCTGTATTGCAGGTCAATCCTACTCTACTTCACTAGTACCAATAGGCAGCATAGAGGAAGAAGCACTACACCTAGGAATCAACAACGCGAAAACTTTGTTATAAATGACCCCTTTCCTTATCGATATCGGAACTAACAAGAATGGTTAGGACAACAAGCATCCATCTCGTTCGTACTTTGGATACCCGTATAACCATCAAAGATCGTTGAAGTGACTAATTCCTGGAAATAGGAGGCGTTGAGGACAAAGAAATTGTTGGAGTTACCAGTTCATTTCCATCTAGCACTAATACGATTGGTGTTAAGAAAAACCTCTTGCAGGAAGGATGGCTAGAGATTTCTTGTAAAAATACCAGCCCCTGTCAGTTCATAATGAGAATAGTTAAATTTGGATTCCATGGATTATTCCCCTTAGTACTATGCACAGAAGGGAGGAGCCGTATGAGATGAAAATCTCACGTACGGTTCTGGAACGGAGATTCTTTGAATAGAATGAACGACCGTAACGGATGTCGGCTCAATCCGAAGGAAATTATGCGGAAGCTTTGCAGAATTATTATGAAGCTACGCGACCAGAAATTGATCCCTATGATCGAAGTTATATACTCTATAACATAGGCCTTATACACACAAGCAACGGAGAGCATACGAAGGCTTTGGAATATTATTTCCGGGCACTAGAACGAAACCCATTCTTACCGCAAGCTTTTAATAATATGGCCGTGATCTGTCATTACGTGCGACTATCTCCACTATAGAAAGAAGGAAAAAAGATCAAATCGGCTAGTAAATACTAGAAAAAAAATAGGCTTTCTACATATGCGTCGTCCAAAGCAACGATTTTTATCAGCTGTAGCAAGGAAAGAGACTTCACGAGAACCAAAATATGAAGAAATAGGTACGGCCTATATACTATATTCTATGGATAAAGATCGAATTGATAGAGGAAGCACCGTAAAGATCAATTAGCGAGCTATTGGATCGATACAGTTAAGAACTGCTTACTTATGTCATGATATGGGATAAAAGTTAAGAATCAACTTATGTAATAGAGTCGATCCACTAAGGTATTGAGCAGCGGTGTAGCATCAGATCCCAAAGATAGTAAGTACTTTTTTTATGGAGGAAAGTCCTTTTCAAAGATTCTATATGAATTTCATATATGAAAATGAAACCGAGATAGTTACCTTTCAGAAAATTCTAACGATATAGGGGGATATCTATGCTTCATTCTTCTGAAGGTGGGAGAAAAGATAAAACTGATTATTAATAAAAATTAGAGTTTGAAACTTATGTAATTAACTTCTTCTGGTTAACCCAAGAAAAAATACGATAGATTTATGAGAAATCTAATTCAGTTAGCATAGGGTAGATTAAGATGGGACGACGCCAAAAGAATCGATTGCTGAGCCGTATGAGGTAGGAAACTCTCAAGTACGGTTCTAAGGGAAGGAATTGACCCACCTATTCCGACCGGGGAGAACAGGCCATTCTACAGGGTGATTCTGAAATTGCGGAGGCTTGGTCCGATCAAGCTGCTGAGTATTGGAAACAAGCTATAGCGCTTACTCCAGGTAATTATATTGAAGCACATAATTGGTTGAAGATCACGAGGCGTTTCGAATTCGAATAAGACCACTCTCTTTTTTAATTTATTAAAATTGGTTGTTGGATCCATCAATCAAATAAAATAGATCGTTACTCTGGGAAAATCCAATCAAGAATTTCATTATATCCCTTCCTTCTAAAATAATTTTATTTTGTGTGGTACCTTATAGGGATAAATGATACTGATACAGTATAGAATAGAGGTAATAAAGCTAATAAAAGATACCTTCGAATGACTAAATTATAGATATCAGAAGGGATCTTAGTAATTCCTAATTAATAATCTTGTGATTTGGAATAGAGTAATAACGTATTATGTTCCATGGAAGTAGATCCATATGGGCACTTATACATTCAGATAGAAATACACTAGGTTGCACAAAAAAAAAAAAATAGTTTTTTCGTCACGCCAGGAAAGGATTTTACAAGATTAAAAAAGGTCCGTTGAGCACCTAATCGTTATGTCATAATAGATCCGAACACTTGCCCCGGATCGA